ACCGAAATGATTGAAGTTTTTCTATTTGGAATCGTCTTAGGTCTAATTCCTATTACTTTAGCAGGATTATTCGTAACCGCATATTTACAATACAGACGCGGTGATCAGTTAGATCTTTGATTGAGTAATATTTATTTCTTTTTTATTGACCTCCTTCCCGCAGGAGGTCCAATGCAAGTTGCAATTAAACTTTTTTGTTTTTTTTTTGTTCAAATATTTTATTGTGATTCGACATCAAATAAACTGACTCACGCTCTGTAGGATTTGAACCCACGACATCGGGTTTTGGAGACCCGCGTTCTACCGAACTGAACTAAGAGCGCTTTCTTATGTTTATGACAGGGGATACAACTATACTGTAAAGAAATCTACCCCAATGCATCTTGCATACATATAGTATAAAAAACGGAAAATTATGTACAATTTGAATCGTTCTCAATTAATCCTCGTTACTGTCCATAGAAGAAGTAATAGGTAGGGATGACAGGATTTGAACCCGTGACATTTTGTACCCAAAACAAACGCGCTACCAAGCTGCGCTACATCCCTTTTTTTCAATTGTCGGGCAGTCTCATTCTACAAAATACCTGTCTTGTTTTCCATATCTTCATTTTTTCCTCCATCTATATACAATTTTCTTATCATTTCTTCTCTTCCTTTTGGTTTCATATAAGAAAATCTTATACATATCATAAATATAAGAATTATATACATCTGAAACCTAACGTATAAAAAAGTTTTATCAGTAATGTTCAGGAACAGGGGATTAAATGAAAATCTCATCTATTGATTAATTGTACATATCTATTTTAGCATTTAGTTCGGAATTCTGTGTAAAATAAATACAAATGATCTTGAACTACAACATCTGACCATATACACATATGTATTACAATCCATAGGAAAGGAGGATTTTCAATGCGAGATATAAAAACATATCTCTCCGTAGCACCTGTGCTAAGTACTCTATGGTTTGGGTCTTTAGCAGGCCTATTGATAGAGATTAATCGTTTATTCCCGGATGCCTTGTCATTTCCATTTTTTTGATTCTAGTTATTGATTATGTGAAGAAATGAATAAAATTAGAGATACAATTTTACATGACTCAAATTTCGAATTTCCTCCCTCCTTTTTCAGTTCTTTCATTTCAGTTCCTTAGCTTTAGGATAGGGAGAAAAGAAAAAAAGTGTATGGAACCTCAACAAAAATGTGATAGATCGAAGATCGAATTTGGGAGACCTAAAATTTAAATAAAGAAGATACTTAAATTAAATAAGAATAATAATTTAGTGAATTTAGGATAGGAACAATTGATAGTTAGAAAGAAATTGTATTACTTAATTATTACTTCATAAAATAAAATTATTATTTTATTACTCTATAAAATATAAAATGAAAATTTTTACTTAATTACAATTACATTAATATTAATTTTTAAATTTGAATAAATAAGAATTTAAGAATTTAATGATAATTGCAACGAAATTTTTAGAAAATTATATTTCTAGTTAGTAACTTCTATTTAATTTATTTTTGTTTTCTTCTTCAGCTCGGATCGAAAATGTAAGAGTTAAGCCGATACAAAATTCAAAGGGGGTTTATGGCTAAGGGTAAGGATGTAAGAGTTATAGTTATTTTAGAATGTACCGGTTGTGCCCGAAATGATGTCAATAAGGAATCGCCGAGTATTTCTAGATATATTACTCAAAAGAATCGACACAATACGCCTGGTCGATTAGAATTGAGAAAATTTTGTCGCTATTGTCACAAGCATACGATTCATGGGGAAATCAAGAAATAGATTGAACGGAACACATGTGTTCTTTTCAAGTCAAAGAAGAAAAAGAGCTTAACATATATTTAATTTTAATTTTTAATATAGAATATGAATAATGTGTATACATTATGCATACAAATCAAAGCCTATTTTGGTAGGATCTGAAGTAAATAAAATAAAGAAATAGAATTTTAGAGATAAGGAATAAACCATGGATAAATCCAAACAATCTTTTCACAAATCCAAACGATCTTTTCGTAGGCGTTTGCCCCCAATTAGATCGGGAGATCGAATCGATTATAGAAACATGAGTTTAATTAGTCGATTTATTAGTGAACAAGGGAAAATTTTATCTAGACGGGTGAATAGATTGACTTTGAAACAACAACGATTAATTACTATTGCTATAAAGCAAGCCCGTATTTTATCTTTGTTACCCTTTCTTAATAATGAGAGACTATTTAAGAATAAAAAATCGGAGTTGATCCCCCGAACTCGAATTACTCGTCCTAGAAAAAAAAAATAGACATACTCCTCAATTGACTCCAAACTCCAATTGTAACTCAAGCTCAGATGTGTTTTTTGTTTGAAAAGGCCTAGAATCTAGAAGAGTGGGTTCCTGTGTTAAAAGAAAAAAATTCCCATTTTTTTTTAAACATGTTCGTTCATTCCTATTACTTATTTTTTTTTTATTTTTTAAGTGATTTTTATTCTATCTTCCCGGAGAAGTCACTCCGGGGAATTCTGTTTCGTTTCAATCATTCCTTTACTGTACATGACTTTATAATCTACTTTATTTGAATTTGATTTGATGATCTTGTTGGAAATCATGTAAAGATAATTCTTATTTGATATAGCTATTTGTGCAGGTATTTTACGATTAAGAAGCAATTGCTTCTTGTACAGATTATGTATTAATATACTATAACTATACAATACTGACTTTTCACGAGTTATTGCATTTATCCGAGTGATCCACAAACGACGAAAATCCCTCTTTTGCCTACCTCTATCTCGATGAGAGGAAGCCAAAGCTCTAATTTTTTGTTGAGTAATCGTTCGAATAAGTCTCGAATGAGCCCCTCTAAAGGTTGACGCAAAAAAACGAATTTTTGTTCGACGTCTACGAGCTATATATCTCCGTCTAACTCTTGTCATTGAATCAAATTAAACCTTAATGAATAACTAATTGATTTCTATTCTTTCAGCCATCCTTTTCTCCCCCTTGGTCGATGAATAACAAAACGGATTATTCCGATATATAAAATATGAATTCGAATGGCTTTTGCTACTATAACCTTCCTTACCACCATTTTTTATTCCTTTCAGGCATTTCACCTGAAAATAATAAATTCTAATGATACTAAAAAAAAGTGGGTTCCTTCGTTTCTATGGTTATTTCTTAAACGGCGAGGTCCTCTCTATACACCGGAGCTTCTTCTTTCATTTAATCAAATGGTATTGTGAACTTGTATAGTTCACACTCTTTGGCTCTACCCATCAATTATCAATTATAGAGTAATAGCTCTTTTCACAATAAGAGTTATCTATACAGTAACGGCATTTAATTAGGAAAGTTAGCTAGGTAGCTGACCCTCTTAGTTCGTTCTTTTAACAATGGGAGCATAATCTTTTTGCTTCTTATGATACCATTTCCTCCGCTTAATGGATAACTATTTACTACCTATGGGGAATTGCTTTTCATCTCAAATTTAGGTGATTGGATTTACACCAATGGAAACCATAAATTCCATACACAATACACAATATAGATATATGAAAAATCTTTTCCATTTACTCTATTCATTGGTGCCGTTCAGTAATACTGGAAAAATTTTCTCATTTGTATTTGTTCGAACTCATGATCTGAACGAGTCGCACATACACCCTAGTACATGTTCCTCGACGCTGAGGACATTCTCTAAGAGCGGGAGATTTCGTAACATTTCTTATTGGCTGTCTTGCATTTCTAATAAGTTGTTTAATAGTTGGCATGTCGTATAATTATATATACGTTGTATATATAATTAGAAAATAAAATGGAATGGGTTGGTTTAGATCGATCTTAACCTGAGAATTCATCTGATAATTAATAATTATCAATTTTTTCTATTCAATATAAAATCACAGAAAATTCAATTACGGTTTGAAATAGATTTACAATAAAAAATCCTCTACTAAATCCTCAGGATCCGCCTCCGCCCCTACAAGATCAACAATGCCGTGAGCTTGGGCTTCTGTTGGTGACATAAAAATATCTCTTTCCATGTCTTGGGTTACAACCCAAAGAGGCATACCTGTTCTTTGTACATAAACCTTTGTGAGGGTTTCGCGAAGTTTCACTATCTGTCTCGTTTCCCTTAAAAAGTCCCCTGATTTTCCATCATAAAAAGAACTAGCAGGTTGATGAATCATAATCCTAACCTAATGTTATTGATATAACAGGTTCTTCTATCTCGCATGATTGGGCTAAATTAAAGGATAAAAAAATAAAAAGAAGAAAATGGAATTGAACAACCGTACGGGCATTTCTATGTTGCATACGGCTCCGCAACGGAATTCTTCTCTTCTATTCTATCGAAGAAATCGAATTTATCTGATTCAGATCGTTGAATTATCCATTTACCACCCTTCCTTTCGTAGGAGTAAAAAATACTATGATGGTTCTGTTGCTTTATATAGATATCTTATCTATGATTTAGCAATCCCAAAGTTCCCTTCTGATACGATCAAATAAGGAAAATTTATTTTTTTTTTCGTACTCTTTCATAAGATGAATATCAAAAAGAGACTTCTGGTGTGGAAGAAAAAAAGTTTGTGACGCTGAAATGTACTCCCGACACATAAAATCAACAAATCGGAAATACTCTTTGTTTCATACTACTATCTCGATACAAAATCTCATGTTATGAAAAAACAATAAAATAAAATAATGGTTTGTTTAGATCGAACTCGAAGTGCCATGCTATTATTACTTATTATTCATATTCAATATGGCGAAGGCATAGTGTTTCTTTTTTTCAAATCAAAACTCATTGGCGCCAAGCGTGAGGGAATGCTAGACGTTTGGTAATTTCTCCTCCGACCAGGATGAAAGATGCCATCGAAGCGGCTATTCCCATGCATATTGTATGCACGTCGGGCGTCACAAATTGCATAGTATCAAAAATAGCTATTCCTGGTATTATACATCCGCCGGGAGAGTTTATAAATAAATAAAGATCCCTAGTATGATCTTCTATACTGAGAAATACCATGAGACCAACAATAGTATTCGAGATCTCCTCCTTGACCTCTTGTCCTAAAAAAAGTAATCTTTCTCGATAAAGTCGGTTGATTAGGACAAAAATCCTATCCTTTAGTCCTTTAGGAGCCGTACACGCACCTTTGGATGCATACGGTTCAAAATCAAAATGAAACGGAGAAAAAAGAATCAATGTGTCGATTCTTGTTCTATTTCTTTTTTCTTTAACTTAATAGGTTTTTCTTCCATTTTTCAAAAAACATGAGATGTGTTCTCGTTTCCTTACCTATAAAAAAAAGAATTTATTGAACTTATTGAAATTGAACTAATCTCTCTCATTGATGTATTATTTCATCGATATTCAAATCACGATGCAATTTTCTTGTTCCTGAATGGGCCCTTGCAATTCTTTTAGGTTCATGTTCTACTCCGGGAAAAGATCTGTCCGAATTTTATTTGCACATATAGGGCAAATAATCTCAGTACCACTTCTTTTTTTTAATTCGTTTCATGTCTTTTCCCAACTCAACTATTTGATGTATTCATCATGCTATTCTGTTGGTTATTGGTTGGACGTTTGAAATCACTCTTATAATAACTCATCTTACTTATAGTAATATAGTAAGGATAAGAATCCTTTATAATACAAGTAATAATCATACATATATTATATTACCAATTTGGTATTTTCTGAACGGAGCCTGAATACTTTATTTTTATTTTTCCAAGTGAACCATAAATCCTCCTAATTGATAATATGGATCCCAAAATGCAAATATAAATAAATTGATCTAATTACACTTCACGCTCCGAATGATTGATGCTTCCCTCAATACAATATTTCTTGGGCGAAACAGAGGATATCTCGATCGGGGGAGAAAACGGGTAAATTCCATATGACTCAATATGTCTGACAAGTCGCACTATAACTCAACCCAAGTTGCATCTTCCTCTCCGGGATTCCGAAAAGGTACTTTTGGAACACCAACGGGCATTAATTTAAAGACAAAATTGAGTACTATACTTCACGTTAATATGGAAACGTAACAATGGCTTTATCATCTTTATCTCTTTTTCTCTTTATTTTTATTGTATTTTATACATAGATTTTTATACATAGATTGAAAGGTTTATAGAGTAAGACAGAATGAATAAAGAGAAAATTTAACTAACGTATCAATCGTTGGAATGATAAACAAGTATCTATGTATTTTTGTTTCCCGAAAGTAGGAGTAATCCTCCCATTGCGTATTGGTACTTATCGGGTATAGAATAGATCCGCTTCTCTTTGTTCTTACGAACAGAATTTTTACCTTATTTTCAATGAAACGGAATAAATATTAACCTTTTCTCATACAGAATCTACTGAAAAGTTAGGTACATAGTATAGTCTTTTCCAATTCCAATGCGATAAAATAAAGTGACATAGTATCTAGTTTTTTTGATAAAGGGGTATTTCCATGGGTTTGCCTTGGTATCGTGTTCATACTGTCGTATTGAATGATCCTGGTCGATTACTTTCGGTCCATATAATGCATACAGCCCTAGTTGCTGGTTGGGCCGGTTCGATGGCTTTATACGAATTAGCGGTTTTTGATCCCTCTGACCCCGCTCTCGATCCAATGTGGAGACAAGGTATGTTCGTTATACCCTTCATGACTCGTTTAGGAATAACCAATTCGTGGGGTGGTTGGAGTATTTCAGGGGGAACTATAACGAATCCAGGTATTTGGAGTTATGAAGGTGTGGCAGGGGCACATATTGTGTTTTCTGGTTTGTGCTTCTTGGCAGCTATCTGGCATTGGGTGTATTGGGACCTAGAAATATTCTGCGATGAACGTACGGGCAAACCCTCTTTGGATTTGCCTAAGATTTTTGGAATTCATTTATTTCTCTCAGGATTGGCTTGCTTTGGTTTTGGCGCATTTCATGTAACAGGTTTGTATGGTCCTGGAATATGGGTGTCCGATCCTTATGGACTAACCGGAAAAGTACAACCTGTAAGTCCTGCATGGGGCGCGGAAGGCTTTGATCCTTTTGTTCCCGGAGGAATTGCCTCTCATCATATTGCAGCGGGTACATTGGGCATATTAGCGGGTTTATTCCATCTTAGTGTCCGTCCGCCTCAACGTCTATACAAAGGATTGCGTATGGGCAATATTGAAACTGTACTTTCCAGTAGTATCGCTGCTGTTTTTTTTGCAGCTTTCGTTGTTGCTGGAACTATGTGGTATGGTTCAGCAACAACTCCAATCGAATTATTTGGTCCCACTCGTTATCAGTGGGATCAAGGATACTTTCAGCAAGAAATATACCGAAGAGTTAGCGCCGGACTAGACGAAAATCTAAGTTTATCGGAAGCTTGGTCTAAAATTCCCGAAAAATTAGCTTTTTATGATTACATTGGTAATAATCCGGCAAAAGGGGGATTATTCAGAGCAGGGTCAATGGATAACGGGGATGGAATAGCTGTTGGATGGTTAGGGCACCCTGTCTTTAGAGATAAAGAAGGGCGTGAGCTTTTTGTACGTCGTATGCCTACTTTTTTTGAAACATTTCCGGTGGTTTTGGTGGATGGAGACGGAATTGTGAGAGCCGATGTTCCTTTTAGGAGAGCAGAATCAAAGTATAGTGTTGAACAAGTAGGTGTAACTGTTGAGTTCTATGGTGGCGAACTCAATGGAGTCAGTTATAGTGATCCTGTGACTGTTAAAAAATATGCTAGACGTGCCCAATTAGGTGAAATTTTTGAATTAGATCGGGCTACTTTGAAATCTGATGGCGTTTTTCGTAGCAGTCCAAGGGGTTGGTTCACTTTTGGTCATGCTACGTTTGCTTTGCTCTTCTTTTTCGGACACATTTGGCATGGCGCTAGAACCTTGTTCAGAGATGTTTTTGCTGGTATTGATCCAGATTTGGATGCTCAAGTGGAATTTGGAGCATTCCAAAAAATAGGAGATCCAACTACGAGGAGACAAGTAGTCTGATACAAGATTGCTCTGGTATCTTTCGCCTCTTTTTTTATTTGACATAGGGTTAGAGTACTTAAGAAATCTTGACTTGAATCACTATCTTTTCTTTTCTTTATATTTATATTTTATACTATATGGTAAATGATGCCAAATGAATAGGTGTGGAAGCTATAATTGTAAACCACGATCGAATCTATGGAAGCATTGGTTTATACATTCCTTTTAGTCTCTACTTTAGGGATAATTTTTTTCGCTATCTTTTTTCGAGAACCGCCTAAGGTTCCAACTAAAAAAGTAAAATAATTTTTCATTATTTCAGTTGAAGTAATGAGTCTCCCATATAGAGTAGGGAGACTCATTACTTAAACTAGTCCCCGTGTTCTTCGAATGGATCTCTTAGTTGTTGAGAGGGTTGCCCAAAAGCGGTATATAAGGCGTACCCAGTAAAGCTTACAAGTAAACCAGATATAAAGATGGCGATTAGGGTTGCTATTTCCATTTTTAGACAATTTCAAAATCACAATACAATGGATCTATAATAAGATCGTTTATTTACAACTACAACGAAATGGTATACAAAGTCAACAGATCTCAACCAATGATTAAATAAATAGGATTTATGGCTACACAAACCGTTGAGGATAGTTCTAGATCTGGGCCAAGACGAACTACCGTAGGGAATTTATTGAAACCACTGAATTCGGAATATGGTAAAGTAGCTCCGGGCTGGGGGACTACACCACTAATGGGGATCGCTATGGCCCTATTTGCGGTATTTCTATCTATTATTTTGGAAATTTATAATTCTTCCATTTTACTGGATGGAATTGCAATGAGTTAACTTTAATAAGAACTATGAAGTATTAGTTAAAAAAATTACTTTACTTAAACTTAAAACTTTGATTTCTAGACCATTCTGGTAGTTCGACCGTGGAATTTATTTGTTTCGGTATCTCCGGAATATGAGTGTGTGACTTGTTATAATTGATCCTATTAATAATACAGAGAATAATTCTGTCATCTCTATCAAGATGAGTCTATTTCGTCGGATAATTATTCTAGTATCTGGAACACGAAATCCATGTAATATAGAATAGATCAAGAAAAGAAATACGAAAACTATGATTCATAACTAATATTCGGACCTCGAAACCGGACTCCAAAAATTTCAAATAAATATTTCCTAAATCAAACGATTTTTCTTCTTTCAGACTTACTTTTTTTTACCGAAGGACAACTCCTTTTCTAGATCTAGATTTTGTTGAGTCATAACATACATTCATTGAATAAGTGATTATGAAAGTGTTCTTACTCAGAGAACCCTTGAGTTTAGCTTGGCTTGAGGCTTGGCTTTATTAAATCATCGTGGTTCTAGTATGAATCTGGAGTTTCAATTGATTCATGGGATCTCAACAAGTGAATTCCTATACTAAATATATATTATAGTTAAAAAATAGTTAAAAAAGATAAATAAATAGTTAAATAAGAGTCAATACACATTACAAAAAAAAACAAGAAATCAAATTAAAAATAAATAGGAAAGAGAAGATTCAAGAGGCCTGTAATAATCAACATCAAAAAAGACAGATGAGCCAACTTGATATTTTTAGGCCTTATCATACAAAAAATACAAAGAATAGATTTCCAATTTTTTTACTTCGTATCTTTGGGTCGGAGTAAATCAAGCGGCTAAGCTAAGAAGTTTTTAACTTTCTATTACATATCTGTTGAAATCAACATTTGTATGTTTCTGCTTGAGCCGTACGAGATGAAATTCTCATATACGGTTCTCCGAGGGGAGTTTCCTGGTTTTGGGTTACCTATCTCAATAAAGTATATGATTGGTTTGAGGAACGTCTCGAGATTCAGGCGATTGCAGATGATATAACTAGTAAATATGTTCCTCCTCATGTCAACATATTTTATTGTTTAGGGGGGATCACACTTACTTGTTTTTTAGTACAAGTAGCTACAGGTTTTGCTATGACTTTTTACTACCGTCCGACT